CAAAATTACAGAATTAATAACCAACTCATCGCTTCACATTATCTAGATCTAAACAACCAGTCAAGATATGATATATTGGTCATATCATTGTAGCAACTGAAATCTTTTTTGCATAAACACAAAAAAAAACCAAACCAATCTGATTATGAGTTTGGGAAGCGAAATCTAGAATGATGTGGATAAATGGAAGAAGGGTGAGAGAAAGAGATAAAAAGAACGCCAATGATATATGATTCCAATATAATATGTAAGGTCTATGAATCATTTCATAAAAAGCAATGTAATAAAGCATCAAACTAATTCCTCCCGAATTAAATGAATATGTTCATAGAAAAAAAATCAAGAGCCTAGAGCCAATAAAGACTGAGAAGATTGACTCAAGAACAGGAGCTCCATTGTATAATTCAGACCTAACCATTAATTGAGAAGCGATGGGAACGACGGAAACCTGTGAATACAGAAGATTCTATTAAAAACGAATCCTAATGATTCATTGAGTGGGATGGCGGAACAAACCAGGTATCAATTCATTTGTTCTGAAAGATCGTGGGCTAACCTTACAATTGAAATAGATATTGAAAGAGTAAATGTTCGCCCGCGAAAGCTTTATTTTACCGAATTGCTCTATTTTTTGAGCGATCCGATATGATAAAGACAAAACAAAATAAAGATTCGTTATAGCCTTATATATTATTATATTATAAATAAATTATAAATAAAAAATTACATTATCTAGAAATATACGTTTAGCTATATATCCAAAAGCTATATATAAACAAGATATAAAAATTTCTAATAGAAATAGATTAGATGAAAATTAGATGAAATATCAAAGAATCCCACGATTCAGTGTATTATTCAAAAAAATGGAATTTTATCTTAACTAAATTTTTTTGAATCATTTCATTCGCGAGGAGCTGGATGAGAAGAAACTCTCATGTCCGGTTCTGGAGTAGAGATGGAATTTTAAAAAGACCCATCCACTATAACCCCAAAAGAACCAGATTCCGTAAACAACATAGAGGAAGAATGAAGGGAATATCTTATCGAGGTAATCGTATTTGTTTCGGTAGATACGCTCTTCAAGCACTTGAACCTGCTTGGATCACATCTAGACAAATAGAAGCGGGGCGACGAGCAATGACACGAAACGTACGCCGTGGTGGAAAAATATGGGTACGTATATTTCCAGACAAACCAGTTACAGTAAGACCTACAGAAACACGTATGGGTTCGGGGAAAGGATCCCCCGAATATTGGGTAGCTGTCGTTAAACCAGGTAGAATACTTTATGAAATGGGCGGAGTAGCAGAAAATATAGCTAGAAAAGCTATTTCAATAGCGGCGTCCAAAATGCCTATACGAACTCAATTCATTATTTCGGGATAGGAATAAAAGAAAAAGAGGTCTTTGGGATGAAAAAAAATTGCAGGTTTCTTTTTTTGATTTTGGACAAACAATATTTCTTTTTTTTTCCTTCGTTCTTTGCATTGAAAAATCGAATAAAAAAATGATATGATTCAACCCCAGACCCATTTGAATGTAGCGGACAACAGCGGGGCCCGAGAATTGATGTGTATTCGAATCATAGGAACTAGTAATCGCCGATACGCTCATATTGGTGACGTTATTGTTGCTGTGATCAAAGAAGTAGTACCAAATATGCCTCTAGAAAGATCAGAAGTAATCAGAGCTGTAATTGTACGTACCTGTAAAGAACTCAAACGTGACAACGGTATGATAATACGATATGATGACAATGCTGCAGTTATTATTGATCAAGAAGGAAACCCAAAAGGAACTCGAATTTTTGGTGCGATCGTCCGGGAATTGAGACAGTTAAATTTTACTAAAATAGTTTCCTTAGCCCCTGAGGTATTATAAGACGAGACCATGATATAGTTATAGTAAGCGAATGAAATAGATTAATTAGTAGATTGTGTTTCACGCATATACCTTTAATTTAATATTTAATAGAATTCATAAATAAAAAAATAAAAAAGAGCATGTTGATTATATCAAAATTAGCAGGCACCAATAATTTTAGTTCATCATGGGCAGGGACACTATTGCTGACATAATAACCTCTATACGAAATGTCGACATGGATAGAAAAGTAACGGTTCGAATAGCATCTACTAATATCACCGAAAACATTGTTAAAATACTTTTACGGGAAGGTTTTATCGAAAACGTGAGGAAACATCAGGAAAGCAACAAATATTTTTTGGTTTTAACCCTGCGACATAGAAGGAATAGGAAAGGAACATATAGAACTATTTTAAATTTAAAACGGATCAGTCGACCTGGTCTACGAATCTATTCTAACTATCAACGAATTCCTAGAATTTTAGGTGGTATGGGGATTGTAATTCTTTCTACTTCTAGAGGTATAATGACAGACCGAGAGGCTCGCCTAGAAAGAATTGGTGGAGAAATTTTGTGTTATATATGGTAATCCTTCTGATATTCGAATTGGATCCGGAACTTCCTATTTGTG